GATTCACTATTGACTCGGTTTTCGGTTTTTGAGTCATAATCATTATGTAGGAGAGATGGCCGAGTGGTTGAAGGCGTAGCATTGGAACTGCTATGTAGGCTTTTGCTTACCGAGGGTTCGAATCCCTCTCTTTCCGTACCTTCACCTAATTCACCGATCTTACTAACCACAATAGATCAAATAGCGATGGATACGACTATTCCAAGAGTTATACCTTTCTTTGATATGGATTCTCTATTCCTAATGGCTGTGGTACCGAAAATACTGTTAAAAGAGTAGACAAGGAATGAAAATCTCCCTCTCGGTCTATGATACCTAAATGGAAGAAAAATCCGGATTAAACCCTTATTTATCTTAACCTTAGGTTAATTTACTTCGCCGAAAGGGAGCAAAATTGTTCGAACCCTTATTCTTATTAGTCTTGATTTTCTTTTTGTTAGGTTTAAGTCTGACGAGAATAATATTCGACAACTAGCAATTCATTTATTTTCAAACCGACCCATTTACTATCTATTATTTGATTGACTAATCCTTTATATTGGAATGGTTGAAGAGTCAAATGGTTTGGCAATTCCTCATGAGGGGATGAATCGAGATAATTTTGAATTAAAGCTCTAGATTTTTGTTCATCCCTCGCCGCAATAGTATCTCGGGGTTTGCAGCGATAACTTGGTATATCTACTATACGACCATTGACTAAAATATGTCTATGGTTAACTAATTGGCGAGCTCCCGGAATAGTCGGAGCCATACCCATCCGAAAAAGGATGTTATCCAGGCGCATTTCAAGTAATTGTAGTAAAACCTGACCTGTTGACCCTTTTGCCTTTCCGGCGATACGAACGTATTTAAGTAATTGTCGTTCTGTAAGACCATAATGAAAACGCAATTTTTGTTTTTCTTCTAGGCGAATACGATATTGGGATTTTTTCCCGGAACGCGATTGGTTTCTAAGATCACTTCCAGCTCTGGGCCTTTTATTAGTTAGCCCCGGTAAAGCCCCTAGGCGGCGTATTTTTTTGAAACGAGGACCTCGGTAACGCGACATAAAGACTCCTTCTTCTTATTTATATTTAATTATTAATTCTTATTGATGAAATTTCATTCTACGGAATAAACCTAAACTAAAAATGAACTAAATTCGAAATAAAGCGAAATTTACTGAAGTATTATTCTATTAAAGAATAATGAGATGAGTTGGATAAATATCCAGATTTTTATATTCTATATATAGAAATATAGAAAAAGAAAAGGATTCTTTTCGTGACATAGTTGGAAATTCCTATAACATAGGCTTTTGCCAAAAGAGAAAGACATTTTTTTTTTCAATATTCTTTGATTTCAAAGATGCATTATCAATCATGTAAAACATCGAATAAAATAAATAGAGAAAAGCCGACTATCGGAATCGAACCGATGACCATCGCATTACAAATGCGATGCTCTAACCTCTGAGCTAAGCAGGCTCACATAACATAAATTCGACATGCATAGGAATTCAATAAACTCTTAGAATCTTTGCTATTAACTATTAAGCTATTCTTCGCTATTCATAATTAATATGAATATATTAAAGAATAGAATATAGAATTTCAAATAACTGTTAAATATTATAGAACATAACAATTAATCTAGCAATATATAATTTCAATTTTTTTATCACAATGAAATATTCGAAATATTCTTTTTTTTTTTTCATTTTATTTTTTAATTAAAAAATAAAATGAAAAAAAAAAAAAAGAATCGACCGTTCAAGTATTCGAAATTTCATGGGGAAATGAGTGGAAGAGAGACGGATGTATAGGGTATGTATCCACCTATATTGAATTTCGGATACAGAAATGATAAAATCGTTTTTGATTGGACCAAATATGAGCCTCCCATAGAAGATGAAAGAAGATAGACAAGAAATCAAAGACAAAGAGGAGAAAACACTTTTTCGAGACAGGAAGCGGCATCTATCTAATGAATTCACGGTATAAATGAAAGAAAAAAGGGAACGAGATCACAATGATATTTTCATCTCAAAAAGGGGGATATGGCGAAATTGGTAGACGCTACGGACTTAATTGGATTGAGCCTTGGTATGGAAACTTACTAAGTGATAACTTTCAAATTCAGAGAAACCCTGGAATTAATAAAAATGGGCAATCCTGAGCCAAATCACGTTTTCCGAAAACAAACAAAGGTTCAGAAATCGAAAATCAAAAAGGATAGGTGCAGAGACTCGATGGAAGCTGTTCTAACGAATGGGGTTGATTGTCTTACGTTGGTAGAGGAATCCTTCTATCGAAACTTCAGAAAAGATGAAAGATAAACCTGTATACATAATACAGAAGAATTGTTGTGAATCGATTCCGTATTGAAGAAAGAATCGAATATTCATTGATCAAACCATTCACTCCATAATCTGATAGATCTTTTGAAGAACTGATTAATCGGACGAGAATAAAGATAGAGTCCCGTTCTACATGTCAATACCGGCAACAATGAAATTTAT